TAACCATCCAACAGCTATTCCATCGCCATTGTCCATTGAGCCCGCTCTAAATAATCCTCCTTTTGCCGGATTATTGCCGATGTAATCATAAAAAGCTAATTTCTCAGGAATTTTCGACCAAGCTTCTGATAAACTTTTATTTTCGGCTAGCCCAGCGCTTACTCTTCGGTATATTTCTTGCTGAAAGTATCCCTGATCCCATTGATAACGAGTGGGGCCAAATAATTCGACCGGAGTCGTTGCTGAACCATACCACATAGTTCCGGCAACAACAAAAGCTGCAAAAAAGACAGCAGCGATACTACTCGAAAGAACGGTTTCAATATTACCCATACGTAATCCTTTGTATAAACGTTGGGGCGGACGGACACTAAGGTGGAATAGACCTGCTAATATGCCTAATGTCCCTGCTGCAATATGATGAGAGGCTATTCCTCCTGGAACAAAAGGATCAAAACCTTCCACACCCCATGCTGGACTTATAGGTTGTACTTTTCCAGTTAGTCCATAAGGGTCAGAGACCCAGATTCCGGGACCATACAAACCTGTTACATGAAATGCGCCAAAACCAAAGCAAGCCACTCCGGAAAGAAATAAATGAATTCCAAAAATCTTAGGCAAATCCAAAGAGGGTTTTCCTGTCCGTTCATCAGAAAATATTTCTAGATCCCAATACACCCAATGCCAAATAGCTGCTAAAAAGCACAAACCAGAAAACACAATGTGTGCTCCAGCCACACCTTCGTAACTCCAAATACCCGGATCCGTTATAGTCCCTCCTGTAATACTCCAACCTCCCCACGAATTGGTTATTCCTAAACGAGTCATGAAAGGTATAACAAACATTCCCTGTCTCCACATTGGATCAAGAACGGGATCCGAGGGATCAAAAACTGCTAATTCATATAGAGCCATCGAACCAGCCCAACCGGCAACCAGAGCTGTATGCATAATATGGACAGAAATCAACCGGCCGGGATCATTCAATACGACAGTATGAACACGATACCAAGGCAAACCCATGGAAATACCCCTTTAATCAAAGAAAAATGACACTATGTAACTTTATTGCATTAGAAAAAACTATGATTATACAATGGACCCCCTTTGTTCGATGGATTATCTCGGAACAAGGGTTCAGGTTTGTTCTATTCTGTTGGTAATAATAGAACAATTATGTTTGTAGGAACAACGAGAAACAAATCTATTCTATATCCGATAAGTATCAATACGCAATGGGAAGTTGATACCATCTTGTATCATTAAATACTTTGATATTTGGTGATTATTGGCAGGCTATATTCCTAATAAATTTTCTTTATTTATTCTATTCTGTTTTCATTTTAAACTAAACTTTTATAATCTATGCATAATATATGATGTCAAAGTGAATCTTATGAAGACAATAACTCTATTATTACGTTTTCACATTAAAGTGAACCATAGTACTTCATTTTTTCTTTGATTTAATGCCTATTGGTGTTCCAAAAGTTCCCTTTCGAAGTCCTGGAGAGGAAGATGCATCTTGGGTTGACGTATAGTGCGACTTGTCAGATATATTGGGTCATATGGTATTTCCCCGTTTTCTCTCCCGATTGAGATATCCTCTCTTTCGCCCAAGAAATATTGATTAAATCATAAAAAATTTGGAGCGTGAAAGGCAATAAAATACTTTTTTGAGTTTTAGGGGGATTCAGATTAACATTATAAATTCGAATAATTTATGGTTGGCTCGGTTGGACCAAAAAAATGAAGTATCCAGGCTCCGTTTATCAAAAAACCCATTCCAATTGGGAATATATTGAAGATTACTACTTGTATTATACATTTTAATTACTTTTACTTTTAACTAATAATTAACGGTTTTTATTTTAAATTCAAATATAAAATAAACAAACGGAATTTCAATTTTAATCATCCGAATAAAGTAATAAATATGTTGAATATTAAATTTGACAAACGAAAAAATAAAAAAAAAAAAAAACACACATGTGGTATTGGAAAAATTTGTCCTATATGTGCAAATATAAATCGGGCAGATCTTTACCCGGAGTAGAGCATAAACCTAAAAGAATTAAAAAGGCCCATTCACGAACAAGAAAATGACATCGTGATTTGGATTGGATCTCGATGAATTGATCCATCAATGAAAAGGCAGTTCGATAAGTTTAGTAAAGTGTATTTTTTTTAGGCGAGTTTTTTTATAATTTTATTATGAGTAATTGGGTAAAGGTACAAAAAGTAGGGTAAAGGTACAAAAAGTAATATTTCTTGAAAACTAGAATATAAAAAAACTTTTTATTTTAAATTATAATCATTTTTTTTTTAAACCTCTAACAAAATGAAAAACGAATCGAATCTCCACATTGATTTTTTTGAACCGTATGCATAAAACGGTGCATGTACGGTTTCTAAGGGATGCCATTTTATCCTAATCAACCGACTTTATCGCGAAAGATTACTTTTTTTAGGCCAAGAGGTCGATAGCGAAATCTCGAATCAACTTATTGGTCTTATGGTATATCTCAGTATCGAAGCTGATAACAAAGATTTGTATTTGTTTATAAATTCTCCTGGCGGCTGGGTAATACCTGGAGTAGCTATTTATGATACTATGCAATTTGTGCGACCAGATGTCCATACAATATGTATGGGGTTAGCTGCTTCAATGGGATCTTTTATACTGGTCGGAGGAGAAATTACCAAACGTTTAGCATTCCCTCACGCTTAGCGCCAATGAGTTTTTTATTTGAGAGAAAAAAGAATACTATGCCTTCACGATATTTAAAATTAAGTAATAATAGCATGGCACTTTTAATTCGATATGATAAAATTGTTTCTCTATTTTTTTTTTCAAAACATTAGATTATGTATCGAAGGGGTAGTATGAGATGAAAAATCTTCTCGATTTTTTTATGGGGAGTCTGTTTCAGCGTCACAAACTTTTTTCATACCAAAAGACTCTTAAAAAAAAAATTCTGTTTGAAAGAGTAAAAAAAAAGTCTTTTTCTTTAGTTTTCGGATCAAAAAGAAACTTTGGGATTGCTGAATTATAGACGAAATAAATATAAAGCAACGGAGCCATCATAGTATTTTGAAACTCCTCCGAAAAGAAGGGTGGTAATTGGATCATTTACTGATCGTGATCGGATCGATCCTATTTTTTTTCTTTCTTGCGCGGAAAAAAGTCAATTCCATTATAAAGCCGTATGCAATGCGAAAAAAATGCATGTACGGTTGTTCAATTATATATTTTATTCTGTATTTTTCTCTTCGCCTCGTCGCGCGAGCTAAAGCAACCCCTTTTAAGGTATACCATCAGGGTAATGATTCATCAACCTGCTAGCTCTTTTTACGAGGCTCAAACGGGAGAATTTATCTTGGAAGCGGAGGAACTCTTGAAATTGCGCGAAACCCTCACTAGGGTTTATGTACAAAGAACGGGCAAACCCGTATGGGTTGTATCCGAAGATATGGAAAGGGATGTGTTTATGTCAGCAACAGAAGCCCAAGCTCATGGAATTGTTGATCTTGTAGCAGTCGAATAAAACAAATAAAAATAGTTAAACATTTTAGTTTTAAATTTTATCTTGTCACTGAATTTCTCTTAAGATTCTATTAACTAGAAATGCATTCGGTTAAGATTGATCTAAACCAGCTCATTATGTATATCATACAGCATGCCAACTATTAAACAACTTATTAGAAACACAAGACAGCCAATAAGAAATGTCACGAAATCCCCCGCTCTTCGGGGATGCCCTCAGCGCCGAGGAACATGTACTAGGGTGTATGTGTGACTCGTTCAGATTATGAGCTGGAACAAAAGCAAATTAAAATAAAAGATTTTTCCAATATCAATGATCCGTACGGATGAATAGGATAAAATGGAAAAACTCAAGTGACTCTCTAAAAAAAAATCTATATCATCTATTGTGTATGAAATTTATGGTTTCTATTAGTGTAAATAAATAAAAAATTCCCATTGGTAACGTTAACGTTATCCATTTAGCAGGGAATCCTTTATTTAAGAGAAATAAATTATGTTATGCTTTCTTTATTTGCAAGAACGGACTAATCGGGTCAGCTATTTAGCTAACCTTCAAAAAAAAATACTGTTACTGTATAGATGGATCTAATTGTGAAAGATCTATTACTGGATAATTCATGGGTAGAGCCAAAAAAAGTTTGAACTGTACAAGTTATCATAAATGAAGTAAGAGGCTCCGGTGTATAGAGAGGACCGCACCGTTTAAGAAGGAACCATAGAAACGAAGGAACCCACTATTTATTTTTTCTTTATCTTTATTTATTTTAACTATATTGAAATTGAATTTTTACTTTTCAGTTATTGACTTTTATTTGTATTTGATATATTAATAAAATTTATTTCTTATTAGTTTTTTGTCTTGTTTCAAGACTAAATGTCGAAAAAAAATCGTGGTTGGGAAGGTTATAGCAGCAAAAACCATTGGGATTTTTTTTTATACATTGGAAAAATCTGTTTTGTTATTAATAGACCAGGAGGGGAGAAAAGAATAACTCAACGAAAGAAAATCAATTAGTTATTCATCAAAGTTTTATTTATTCAATGACTAGAGTTAGACGAGGATATATAGCTCGGAGACGTAGAACAAAAATGCGTTTAGTTGCATCAACCTTTCGAGGGGCTCATTCAAGACTTACCCGAACCATTGCTCAACAGAAAATAAGAGCTTTAATTTCGGCTCATAGGGATAGAGATAGGCAAAAGAGAGATTTTCGTCGTTTATGGATCACTCGGATAAACGCAGTAATTCGCGAAAAGGGGGTATACTATAATTATAGTCAATTTTTAAATGATCTGTACAAGAAACAGTTGCTTCTTAATCGTAAAGTACTTGCACAAATAGCTATATTAAATCGGAATTGTCTTTATATGATTTCAAATGATATCATAAAAAAATAAGATTCGAACAAATGCTCCGAAATGATTTAAATGAAATTACCCGGAGTTTATTCTCCGGGAGTCAAAAAGATTTTTTACGATTTTTTTTATGTTACGATACGAAAAAAAATCGGGAGTCTTGGGTTTTTTTAGAATAAAGCGGTAATTCGTGTTTGAGTTCAGATTCCTTTTTTTATTTTTTTATTCAACTCCATTCTTATTATCAATTAAATAAAGAAAAAGTCTATTATTATTATTTTTTTTTTTTATTTCTTTTTGGTTCTAAAACTATAAGTTTTAGTAGTCGATTCATTTCTTTCAAATTGTTTCTCATTATTAAGAAAAGGTAACAACGATAAAATACGAGCTTGTTTTATAGCAATCGTAATTAATCGTTGTTGTTTCAAAGTTAATCGATTTACTCGCCTAGATAAAATTTTTCCTTGTTCACTAATAAATCGACTAATTAAACTCATGTTTCTATAATCAATTCGATCCTCCGGTTGTATCGGGGGCAAACGCCTACGAAAAGATCGCTTGGATTTAATAAAGGGTCGCTTGGATTTATCCATAGTTTGGTTCATTTCTGCCTTCTACCCAAAATCCTACTTCTTAATTTTAATTCTAATTTTTTTAGGTCCAGCCGAAATAGGATTTGGTTTGTTTATTTCTCTTTTATTTTTTTTTTTTTATCAATTATAAAAAAAAAAAAAAAATAAAAAAAAAAGTATAGTAAATAATATATTATAATTTTTTTGTTTTGGACCCTTCATTGAATTGAAAGGATGATAGCCCGACGTTCGGTTCGATCTATTTTATTTCTTTATCTCTCCATGAATTGTATGGTTGTAACAATAGGGGCAGAATTTTCTAAATTCTAACCGACTAGGTGTATTATGTCGATTCTTTTGAGTAATATATCTGGAAACGCCCCTTGATTCCTTATTAAAACTCTTTTTAAGACTCTTTCGAACACAACTATTACATTCCAAAATAACTTTTACTCGGACATCTTTCCCCTTAGCCATGAACCTCCTTTTTTTTTATTCAAACAATTTTTTTATTCTCGACCCGAAAGGAAAATCAAAAAGATAGATGTATGCTAAGTCGAACTAAAATTAAAAAAAAGGTCGTTACAATCAATAGAGTAATAAAAGTTTATATATTAAACGTATTCAAAAATTTTATAACTAAAAAGTTACATATAGTATTCCTTTTAAAGTGATTTTTTTTTAAGTATCATGTATAATACTCTTATGCTAAACTCACCTTGTTCTTTCTATCCCGCCTTTTTTTATCTTCTTTATTGCCCTATTTTAAAATAGGGCAATAAAGAAGATAAAGTATATTCAACTTCATCAAAACTTAAGTTAAGACTCGAATGAAAATAAAGGGGGGTATTAGTCACAGAAAATGGATTCTTTCTCTAATCTTCATTACCCCTTATCCTATGTTAATAACTAGAATGAAAAAAAGGGGAATGTCAATGCATCCGGGAAAAAACGATTGATTTCTATTAATAGACCGGCTAGAGACCCAAACCATAGAGTACTGAGTACCGGTGCTACGGAAAGATATGTTTTTAGATTTTGCATTGAAAGTGCTCCTTCTTAATTTATTTAATGTACAAAATAAAGGTAATACATGTCTAGTCTATGAGCAAATATATATATAGATAGTCAAGGATCACTTGGATTTGTAAACGAAATCCATAAGCTAAAAAAAAAATGGCCAAAGATCCAGTAGATAAGATATTATTTAATAAAAATAATAGAACTACAGAACTGAGCATTCACGATACGACAGGTTTTTTCAGATATCAGATAGATAAATATCTAAATACTTTATATGATATGAGATCAAAAACAAGACATAGCATGGCAAGAAAAATATTGTCATTTTTTAGTAAATAACTCGGAATGTGGAAAACAATACAAGGATTCTTTACAATTAGACTATTGTAACCAATTGAATTAAAAAAAGGGATGTAGCGCAGCTTGGTAGCGCGTTTGTTTTGGGTACAAAATGTCACGGGTTCAAATCCTGTCATCCCTACCTAATTACTTTTACTCTAAGAAGTCAGTAGGAATTTGTTGAAATTGGACATTACAGAATCTCTCCTTTTTTATGATACTCGATATAATCGATATCGTATGCATACAGTATGTAGATAGAGTTTTATGTTACAAAAAACAACAATCTTATCTATCTATTGTGATAAGAAAGCGCTCTTAGTTCAGTTCGGTAGAACGTGGGTCTCCAAAACCCGATGTCGTAGGTTCAAATCCTACAGAGCGTGATTCTATTCTTGGTAAGTCGAAGTGAATTCACGAATTATAATTAGACAAATAAAAAGTAATCTAGAATCGATCCTCTTTCTCTAATCCCCAGGAGGTTAATAAAATAAAACAATATTTTAATTAATCAAAAGTCCAATTGATCACCACGTCTGTATTGTAAATATGCAGTCACAAATAATCCAGCCAAAGTAATAGGAATTAGACCTAAAACGATTCCAAATAGAAAAACTTCAATCATTTAAATTCGTTTGACAAAAAAAAAGAAAGGTAATA